ATGAAAAGTTTATACGTGATTCGCTGGGGGTTTTCTACTAACCATAAAGACATTGGTACGTTATATTTAGTATTTGGGATTGGGGCAGGTATGCTCGGCACGGCCTTCAGTATGTTAATAAGATTAGAGCTCTCGGCTCCGGGGGCTATGCTAGGAGACGATCATCTTTATAATGTAATTGTTACGGCACATGCTTTCATTATGATTTTTTTTTTGGTTATGCCAGTGATGATAGGGGGGTTTGGGAATTGGTTGGTCCCATTATATATTGGTGCACCCGATATGGCTTTCCCACGGCTTAATAATATTAGTTTTTGGTTGTTGCCCCCTGCTTTAATATTATTATTAGGTTCCGCTTTTGTTGAACAAGGAGTTGGTACCGGATGAACGGTTTATCCTCCTCTATCTAGTATTCAAGCCCACTCTGGCGGGGCGGTGGACATGGCTATTTTTAGCCTCCATTTAGCTGGGGCGTCCTCGATTTTGGGCGCAATGAATTTTATAACAACTATATTTAATATGCGGGCTCCCGGGGTGACGTTGAATAAAATGCCACTATTTGTGTGATCTATCTTGATTACTGCTTTTTTATTACTATTGTCTTTGCCAGTATTAGCAGGGGGCATAACCATGCTTTTAACGGATAGAAATTTTAACACTACCTTTTTTGATCCCGCAGGGGGGGGAGATCCTATTTTATTTCAGCATTTGTTTTGGTTTTTTGGGCATCCAGAAGTTTATATTTTAATATTACCTGGCTTTGGAATGATTTCTCAAATAATACCAACTTTTGTCGCTAAGAAGCAGATTTTTGGGTACTTAGGAATGGTTTATGCAATGCTTTCAATCGGAATATTAGGTTTTATTGTGTGGGCCCATCATATGTTTACGGTTGGTTTTAGCCATTGAAAATAGTAATGTTTTTGAGCCTTGTCCTGCTATATGCTGGCAAAATCTTTTGAAAATAAATGTTTGGCCGATAAGACTCTTGTCTTACAAATTAAGGCAGCAAAAATTAGGTCTTCCTAGGGTTAATCAGTGGGAAATTAAGATCTTCTTTGGTAGATCGGGTTTTTTCTGAGAAAGAGGGATTTTGGGGTCCTTAGAGACTGCATGCGGGAGATTTAGACTTAATAAACAGTTTTTAATTTCGCAAGATTTTTCCTGGTGGATTGGGTTTGTTGAGATTGTTGGTTGGGGTTTTATTATAAAAAAACAGTTTTATGGTGATAGGGGCTTTGGTATAGTATTTTCCATTTGGCGTAGCACGGGGGAAGCCCCGCTTCTTTATTATATAAAACGTCGATTTGAAAATGGGCATGTGGGCTTTTTAAAGTCGAATCTATTAGAAAGGTTTTATCTTACAGATAAAAAGCCTCGACTTGGTTGGGGGGGTTTACTGGCTTTTACTTTGGGATATTCTCAAAGGGGGTTTTCTGTCGGGTTTTTGGAAAATTGACTTGTGGGGTTAGTTGATGGGGGGGGGGTTTTCATTATTAATTTTAAGCATAGTGGAAAGAAGGGGGATCAAAAAGAAGTAATTCTGTTTTTTGTGATGGTACAAAGTCTTAAAAATTGATTAGTCTTGGGGCAATTTAAAGGGGACTCGAGGGGGACTTATCGATTTAATAAAAAAGACTCCCTTTATCTTTGAGAAGGAAATCAAAAGGGGGTTTTGGTTAGGGCCATACAATTTTTTAAGAAACACTCTTTATGAACTAAAAACAAAATAGCTTTTTTAAAGTGATGAAAAGTAAATGAAAAGTTTTAAAACGAAAGAAGAGGTTGGAATTAAGGTACAGTCCAAGCTCGGAACAGTTCCGGCGTGGGGTGGCCTATATAGTGGTTTCCTTAATATATTAGTGGGATGGATGTGGATACAAGAGCATATTTTACTGCGGCAACTATGATAATTGCTGTGCCAACTGGAATAAAAGTGTTTAGTTGGTTGGCCACTATCTTTGGGGGTCCTTTGAGGTTAGACACTCCTATGCTTTGGGCAATGGGGTTTGTTTTTTTATTTACACTGGGGGGCTTGACTGGGGTTGTATTAGCAAACAGTTCTTTGGATGTCGTTTTACATGACACATATTATGTTGTAGCCCACTTTCATTATGTGCTTTCTATGGGGGCGGTTTTTGCTATTTTTGGTGGGTTTTATTATTGAGTAGGGAAAGTAACGGGGTATTGTTATAATGAGTTATATGGCAAGGCTCATTTTTGGTTAATGTTTATCGGTGTCAATTTGACTTTTTTTCCTCAACATTTTTTGGGCTTGTCAGGCTTTCCAAGACGATATTCTGATTTTGCAGATTGTTTTGCTGGTTGAAATTTGGTTAGTTCTTTGGGTTCTACTATTTCAATAATAGGAGTCGTTTTTTTCATATATATTATTTATGATGTATATGTTTGAGAAGAACAATTTGTTGCTTGAACGGATGAGGGGGGGGAAAGTTGGGCCTCTTCAGAATGGGTTCATTTGTCTCCTCCTTTCTTTCATACGTATGAGGAATTACCTTTTATTAGTCAAAAGGAAAATATAGTTTGTATTGGCTATTTGTTTTGTTGGAAGTCCTGCATGAAATGTTTTGAAAGTATATTAAATTTTTTTGGAGTGGCCTACTTCTTCGAGCTCATGCTTCGAAGAAGTCGTAGAGAGGACGAATGGTAAGTCGTCGGGCTCATGCCCCGAAGAAGCGGGTTCGACTCCCGCCTCTGCAGTTTTGGGTAGAAGGAAAGGGGGACAAAGGGAAAACTAAAATGGGCTAAATTGGACGGGAGATTCGAAAGAGCGAAGAAGAGGCTTTAAACTCGTGTTTCAATGCGGAGACGCAATGAAGAGAACTGAAAAATGAAACATCTTAGTATCAGAGTGGTGCGGAGAAATCAAACGAGATTCCGTAAGTAGCAGGGAGCGAAAGTGGAGGAGGGCAGAAAGTGAGTAAATAGTGGAAGAAAGGAGTTCACATATCTAAGGCTAAATGTTAGTCCCATACTGAAAGCGGGAGTACTGTGAAGGAAAGTTGAAAGAGATTTGAAAAGATCTGGAAGTTTGTCTTTTAAAGCAGCTGTAAAACAGTGTACCTTTTGTATAATGGGTTTATAAGATATCATTTGGCAAATTTAAGTAAACTTTTTGGAGGATAAAGTGTAGGTGAAGAGAAGTCGAGACGGCTCTTTAGTCAAATTCCCCGAAACCAAGTGATCTAACCATGGGCTGTTTTAAAGAACGAACCGGTGGTTGTAGCAAAAACCTCGGAGGACCTGTGGTTAGGGGAGAAAGACCAATCGGACTTGGAGATAGCTGGTTTTCTGCGAAAACTATGTAAGTAGTGCGTTCACATAGGGTATTGTGTCAATGAAAAGATAGAAAAAAAGGAGTATAATATTTTGGTTGTTGTTGGAGGTAGGCTTGGGACCAGCCATCTTTGGAATAACGAGTAGTGGTCCAATGTTTTAAAATGGAATGGGTAGTAATATTTAAGAAATCCATTATTTTATTGCATGTTCTTTGTTGAGTTTCAGTTGGAGAGAATACTATAGTTATGATACAGGGTCTTGATTTTTTATTTTTTGAATAAATACTGCTGTTGTTTAAATGTTGTTGGACTTGCTAGCTCCGAGCGGTCAGACACCATTAATAATATTATTTTTGTAGTTGTTGGAGTTGTTTCTTATTGTTAAAAAGACCGATTTGGTTACTTCCTCTATTAAAAGTGCTTTCGTTTTTGGATCGCGCGTTTGTATTTTTTCATTAGACGCCTTATTACCTTAAAATTTTAGGGTAAAGACTTATCGCTTTAAGGGGGATAGACTTTGAAGGTAAAATTCGAAGTGGACAGACAGACAGGGGGCAAATAGGTCCGTTGTTAAAGGGGGGGAGCCCAAATCAGAAGTTAAAGTTAAAGATTCAATAATTAAGTGTAAAAGGAGTATGGGACTTAGACAATGAAGAGGTAGGCTTGGAGTCAGCCATCTTTGAAAGAATGCGTAGTAGTTCACTCAAGAACTCTTTTTCTCCAAAAATTATGATGGCTAAAAATTGAACTGAAATTCTGAGGGCAGTAAGAAGTTTGCTTGGTAGTAGAACAGACTGTTAGGTGGTGGTGATAACTCAAGAATCAGAAGAGATAATGTGAACATGAGTAAAAAAATTGTTGCTTCATCTCCCCTGGTTTCCAAGCCTAAGGGTTTGGGTGAAACAGCCTCTTAGGAGGTTGCCGATGGGGGATAATAATAAACGCATAAAGTGCCAGGAAATAATTATAATAAAATATTACTGTCGCAAACTAACACAAGTGGGAGATAGTGAGGGGGAAAGTTTTTTTAAGGAACTCGGCTAGTTTCTAGCTCTCATTTGAGGGGTTAAACACAAGGCTTCGACTGTTTACCAAAAACATAGCTTTTTGCTAATATGGAGGTAGAAGTATGAAAGGTGAGACCTGCCCAATGGTTGTATCTAAAAGGGTTGGTAGAGCCAGCTATATAAAGACAATTTAATGGCCGCGGTAACACTGACCGTGATAATGTAGCGTAATCAATAGTCAATTAATTGTTGGCCGGTATGAATGGTGTCACGAGGGTCTCACTGTCTTAAGGAAATTTCCAGTGAAATTGAATTTGTAGTGAAGATGCTACATCCAAATTGTTAGACAAGAAGTCCCCATGGAACTTTACTGGAGACTTATGTGGCTAAAATTAATTTATTTCTTACAAATAAATAGTTTTAAAATGTGGTGTAACCCCTCGGATTAACTAGGGTTATAAAAGATCACTCTTTTATTTAAAGGAAGCCAACTCAAATATTTATGTCTTTGGGCTTTGATAAGTGGGACAGTTTGGTTGGGGCGACCGCCTTTAAAAAAGTAACGAAGGCGGGCTTAAGATACATATTTAGTGATGTCTGACTGCCAAGGGGAGATCCTGAGCAGACACTTACTTTTTAGGTGGGTTTAAGTGACCCGTTAATTTAGGGGGAAATAGTTAACGAGAAACAAATAAAAGTTACCCTGGGGATAACAGCGCAATAACGTTAGAGAGTTTTCATTGACGACGATGTTTGCGACCTCGATGTTGAATTGCGGCATCCTGGGGTGCAGTCGCTCCCAAGGGTTGGTCTGTTCGTCCATTAAAGCCGCACATGATTTGAGTTAAAAGCGTGGTAACACAGCTTGGTTTCTATCTACAATTTGAAGAAACATTGATATAACTATTTTCTAGTACGAAAGGATCGAAAAATTAGTGGTTCTCTTATTTTTATAAGTTACAATCAATTGATTGACTCGGATACTTTTAAGGGGGTCTTTTGGTTAATTGCTGATTGCTTCTAAAGCATGAAAATTTTATTAAGTTGTTTGAAGTTCTGAAGAGGAATCGTTCATTATTAGGGGTTTTATCTGATTGAGCTGGCTCGAGGTCTAAGTAATGTACAATCGGGCCTAGTTTTTTTAGTGGGTTATTTAAAAAATTAAGAGCAAATGTTAAATAATTGTTTTTATATTGTAGATGTATGTGGGAAGAAGGATATTCCGGAGATGTTAAATAATTGTTTTTATATTGTAGATGTATGTGGGAAGAAGGATATTCCGGAGATGTTAAATAGTTGTTTTTATCTTGTAGATGTATGTGGGAAGAAGGATATTCCGGAGCCTTGACACTTGGGTTTGCAGGAGGCGGCCGACCCGGTGATGGAAGAGATAGTTTTTTTTCATGATCAGATTATGTTTTTATTGATTGTTATTGTGATAGTTGTGTTGTGATTGCTTGTTGAGGCTTTAAATGGTAAGTATTATGATAGAGATTTGATCGACGGAACTTTACTAGAAATAGTCTGGACTATAATCCCAGCTGTAATATTGGTTTTTATCGCCTCTCCTTCTTTAAAATTATTGTATTTGATGGATGAGGTTGTGGGTCCTGCTTTAACAATTAAAGCAATTGGACACCAATGGTATTGATCTTATGAATACTCAGATTATCAGGAAGAAACGTTAGAGTTTGATTCTTATATGGTTCCGACATCGGATTTAGATAGTGGTGACTTTAGGTTATTAGAAGTAGATAATAGATTGGTCGTCCCTATTAATACACATGTGAGAATTTTAATAACTGGCGCGGATGTCTTACATTCATTTGCTGTCCCTGCTTTGGGCCTAAAAACAGATGCGATTCCGGGTCGATTAAATCAAGTTGGTATTTTTATTAAAAGACCAGGGACGTTTTACGGTCAATGTTCAGAGATTTGTGGGGCGAACCACTCTTTTATGCCGATTGTAATCGAGGCGGTTTCGTTAGATCGATATATCAATTGAATATTGTCTTTATCTAAGGATTAATTTGTTTATGAAAAAGTAAGTGCACTCTTTTAAATTATTGGATAAATAAAATAGTGTACTATAAGTATATAGTTGTTATCGTTATATTATTATTATTGGGGTGTTGGGGAGTGGTGCTTAATAGAGGGCATTTTATAATAATGATAATCTCTATTGAATTAATTTTATTAGCAGCTTTTTTTTTGTTTTTAATTAATTCTATTGAAGTAGATCTTTTAATAGAACAAATTTTTACAATTATGGGTTTAACAATCGCGGCAGCGGAGTCGGCTATTGGTTTAGCCATTATGGTTGCGTATTATCGAATAAGAGGAACAATAATTTTAAAATCTTTTAGTTCACTTCGGGGTTAAAATAATAGTTATTACGGTGTTTCTGGAGTTTTATAGCCTTTTCTTCTTATTGATTTTTAGTATAGTTCTTTCCGCGCTTTTTTCTGGTGCTTCTTATTTTTTAGGGGTAAAACAACCGGATCGAGAGAAAGTTTCGGCTTATGAATGTGGATTCGAGCCTTTTGGAATTCCAGGACGTCCCTTTTCAGTTCGATTTTTTTTAGTTGGTATTTTGTTTTTGATTTTTGATTTAGAAATATCTTTTCTTTTCCCTTGGTGTGTCCTCTTTAATCAAATTTCTCCTTTTGGGTTTTGAGTTATGGTGGGGTTTTTGGGGGTTTTAACCTTGGGCTTAATATATGAGTGGATTAAAGGCGGGTTGGAGTGAGAATAGGAGAAGATGCAAAACCTTTTTAAAAAGTAAATAAGTTGTAAAGTAGAAGAGAAAGTCCTGTCTACTATGTGAATAATCGTGTGTCGAAAAGTTTGATGCCAACTCCGGTGTCCGCCTTAATCCATGCGGCGACCATGGTGACGGCGGGGGTTTTTTTATTAATTAGATCTTCTCCTTTTTTTGAACAAGCTCCACTTGCTTTAATGACCGTAATAATTATTGGGTCTCTAACGGTGCTTTTGGCCGCTACCGTTGGGGTAATTCAAAATGATCTAAAAAAAGTTATTGCTTATTCGACTTGTAGTCAATTGGGGTATATGGTGGTGGCCTGTGGGATATCTCATTACTCCATAGGCTTATTTCATTTAATGAACCATGCTTTTTTTAAAGCTTTATTGTTCTTAAGTGCGGGGTCTGTTATTCATGCTTTGTCTGACGAACAGGATATAAGGAAGATGGGGGGGCTGATTAAGTTAATTCCCCTTACTTATATTATGGTTGTTATTGGCTCTTTATCTTTAATGGGGGTTCCTTATTTAACAGGGTTTTATTCTAAAGATTTAATTTTAGAGTTGGCCTTTGAACAATATTATTTAACTTTTGCTTATTGACTGGGGGGGTTTTCGGCCTTACTTACCACTCTTTATTCGACTCGATTGGTTTATTTAACTTTTTTATCTAATACCAATTCTAGAAAAGCGATTTTTAGACGTGTTCATGAGGGTTCTTGAAATTTAGTTTTGCCTTTAATACTATTAGCTTTGGGGAGTCTTTTCGTGGGCTATTTAATTAAAGAGGTGGTTTGGTCTTTTCAAATAACATCCCCCCCAATTGTTCCTATTTTTATTAAGTTATTGCCGGTTTCCCTTAGTTTTGGGGGAGCGGCATTAGTTATTGTTCTTTATTTTTATTCAGTGCATTTCTTTAGGGTGCCTTCTTTGTTTATAGGCCGAATAAGCTATACTTTTTTATACTCTGCTTGGCAGTTTAACTATGTTCTTAACTATTTTTTAGCGAAGAAGGCGTGGAAGGGGGGCCATCAAATTTCATATAGAACTATCGACAAAGGCATACTAGAGTTGGTGGGTCCTAAGGGGATATCTAATCTTTTGATTGAGCTGGCTCGAGGTCTAAGTAATGTACAATCGGGCCTAGTCTTTAACTATGCTTTAGTCATATTAATTGGCGCGGCTATATTTATTTGGGGGGTTGTTTAGTTTTTCAAAAAGTATGACTTCATGGGGAGTGCCATTCACTATAATTGGTGTCTTTCTTGTTGAGAGCACAATGTGGGGTGAGTATTTCCAATTGTGTACTCAAGTGGTAGATTTTTACACATCGCTGGTTCCTCCTATGGCGGACATCGACGCATTAAGTGGGGCCATAACCTCAGGGGTAGTAAATAATAGCCCACTAACGCCCCAGGAGTTAAACATGATAATGTCAGAGATACCTGGTCATATTGTGCCTAACTTGCCAGAATTACGAGAGACAAAGGTCTAGGGTGTATACTTGTATCTTATTTCTTTTAGTGGTGGGCGCCCCTGCTGCCGGCGTCGGAGGAAGAAAATTAGGAGAAAGAGGTGCTGGAATTTTAACTTCAAGCTGTTTGATTATAAGTTTATCTTGGTCTGCTTTGGTGTTTTATGAAATAATTTTAAGTTTTTCTACGACACATATAAAATTATGAAGGTGGATAGACTCTGATCTATTGACTGTTTATTTTGGCTTACAATTTGATAGTTTGGTTGCGATTATGTTACTTGTTATTACAACAATCTCTACTTTAGTTCATATCTTTTCTACGGCATATATGTCAGGGGACCCTCACATTCCTCGCTTTATGTCTTATCTATCTCTCTTTACATTTTTGATGGTTGTATTGGTCAGCAGCAACAATTATTTACAATTATTTATCGGCTGGGAGGGGGTTGGTTTATGCTCTTATCTTTTAATAAATTTTTGATTAACTAGAATTGAAGCGAACAAAGCAGCCATAAAAGCCATGTTAGTCAATCGAGTGGGGGATATGGGGTTAGTCTTAGCTATGTTTGTAATTTTGGATCGTTTTGGGTCTTTAGAGTTTTCTTCTGTGTTTAATATGGTTGTTGTTTCTGCTCCATCTAGCGATATTACTTTAATTTGTTTGCTATTGTTTTTGGGAGCGGTTGGAAAGTCTGCACAGTTGGGGTTGCATACTTGGTTGCCGGATGCTATGGAGGGTAAATGTTGGGCCATTTTGTCTAAGTAATTAATTAGAACTATTGAGTCACTGTATGCTGGGAGGGCTTTGAATAGTTGAAAGTAGATCTTTATTAAATAAGAGTTTAAAAGATAGGAAGTTTATCGGCAGGTAACAAAATTGGAGGTTAGTAACTAGATTAAATAGATTGATTTATTAAGTTTAAGAGTATGAGGTTAGAGTTTAAAATTTGATCGAACTTAGAATGCTTTCCTTATTGGAGCCCCCGAGACTTTTTGTGATTCTACTTTATAAATTAAAGTAAGCTTCGGCTGTGGGATTGTTTAAAGTTGATTTCAATAATCCGTTTTTAAATGTTCGTGGTAATAGTTCATTTACTTTTAAAAATATTAATGGTCGTGGTTCCATTGCTTATCACAGTAGCTTATTTAACTCTAGCCGAACGAAAGGTTTTAGGATATATGCAGGCTAGAAAGGGCCCAAATGTAGTGGGGGTTAGTGGGTTAGCTCAGCCTTTTGCTGATGGTCTAAAATTATTTACCAAAGAGATGGTGATTCCGCATCAAACTAACTTGTTTATTTATATAGTGGCTCCAGTACTTTCTTTTACCTTGGCTTTAATTGTTTGAGGGGTTGTGCCTTATGAGAGAGGGGTTTTAATAAGTGATTTAAAAATAGGGGTTTTGTATATCCTGGCTGTTTCTTCGATAAGTGTCTATGCGATATTAATGTCCGGGTGGGCGAGTAATTCAAAATATGCTTTTTTGGGGGCGATTCGGGCAGCTGCTCAAATGATTAGTTATGAAGTGTCGATTGGGTTGATCATCATTTCGGTTTTATTGTGTGTTGGCTCTTTAAGTGTCACTGAAATTGTTTTAGCGCAAAGTAGTGGGGTTTGATTATTTTCCCCATTATTTCCTGTTGCAATAATGTTTTTTGCTTCAGCTTTAGCGGAGACTAATCGAGCTCCCTTTGATTTAACAGAAGGAGAGTCGGAGTTAGTGTCGGGTTATAACGTAGAGTACGCCTCGATGTCTTTTGCTTTATTTTTTCTTGCTGAATATGCCCATATTATATTGATGAGTTGTTTAACAACTATCTTTTTTTTGGGGGGGTGACTTTCTCCGGTAAAATATTTAAAAGGTGGAGCCGGGTGATTTGGTCTAAAAGTTGTTTTTATAATTTTCTTCTTTATTTGAGTAAGGGCTTCCTTTCCTCGAATTCGGTATGATCAGCTTATGTCTTTGTTATGAAAGGTGTATTTACCTCTAAGTTTGGGGGTAGTTACTTTTGTGGCTAGTGTTCTTTTTGGATTAAATGGCCCGCCTCCGATCTAAGATATTTTGCAATTTGTTGTTTGAGATATTTAATTGGTTTAAGTCTGCAGACTATTCTTTAGATAAATTTGTCTAATGAAGTTTAATTCTTGGAGTGTTCCTATGCCACGACGCAAAGAGGATCCGCTTTTATCCCCGATGAATGGTGTCTTGGTGGATTTATCGTCTCCCTCAAATATAAGTTATCTGTGAAACTTTGGTTCTTTATTAGGATTATGTTTAGTTCTGCAAATCGTAACAGGGTGCTTTTTGTCCATGCATTATTGTGCAGAGGTTGGTTTGGCTTTTACATCGGTGGGACATATTATGCGCGATGTCAACTATGGGTTTTTATTAAGATATTTTCATGCTAATGGGGCGTCTCTGTTCTTTTTGTGTCTCTATCTTCATATTGGGAGAAGTTTGTATTATGGGGGTTATTCGAAAGCCCCGGTTTGGCGAGTTGGTGTCGTAATATTTCTTTTGACGATGGCGACGGCTTTTATGGGCTATGTGTTACCTTGGGGGCAAATGTCTTTTTGGGGGGCGACAGTTATTACAAATCTATTGTCTGCTCTTCCTTATGTGGGGACCGATATTGTACAATGAGTCTGAGGGGGGTTTAGTGTCTCTGGGGCTACGCTCACTAGATTTTTTAGCCTTCATTTTCTCGCTCCCTTTTTTTTAGTAGCTTTAGTTGGGGTTCATTTAATATATTTACATGTAGAGGGATCAAATAGTCCTGTAGGGTCTAAGCCCCCTGTGGATGATGTGGTGTTTCATGTCTATTACACATCCAAGGATTGATATGGAATAGTGGTTACGCTTATGCTATTGAGTATTATTGTGTATCTGGCGCCCAATCTATTAAGCGACCCAGAAAATTTTATTCAAGCCAATTCATTGGTGACTCCAGTGCATATTCAGCCTGAGTGGTATTTTTTATTCGCTTATGCCATCTTGCGTTCAATACCGAATAAACTCGGGGGAGTTGTGTCTATGTTTTCTAGTATATTAATTTTATTTTGTTTTCCATTACTTCACCGGAGTTGATTAAGAGGTTTGCCCTTTCGTCCCCTTGGGCGTATAGTTTTTTGACTTTTAATAGTGGACTTTTTTCTTCTTACTTGAGTCGGATCGCTTGTGGTGGAAGAGCCCTTTATATTAATTGGGCAATTGGTCTCTTTTTTTTATTTTTCTTATTTTCTTATTTGAATTCCTTTGTTGGGGGAATTAGAAAATAAACTATTGTTTTTTGAGCGGAAAGCTCCTTTGCCTTTAAAGGGGGAGGCTGGCTCCTTATGAGTGGGCACAGGGTGAGGCCGAGCCGATTGTGGCACGCTTGAAGGAGCTCGAGGGGCTCGCTGGGGGTTTGGGGCGCATTGTAATTGATCCGGGTTAGGCTGCGCCGTGTCTGCCGTTGTACATTTGGTTTCCTAAAATTGGGGTGAGTGCTTCCCGATCTACTTGTTTTGGGTGTTTTGACGTTGGGTTTGATGGTTGTTAGTATGAATAGTTTTGTTTTAAAATTATCCGTTTTAATATTATTAATTATAAGTGAGTGCGGTCTTTCTTTTTTATTTGAGTTTTTGTCGAATTTTTTTTCTGAGTTCTCTGCGGGCGGATTATTGGTCATAAATGGTTGAGCTGAAACTACTAAGTTAATTATTATCATAGGTTCTATCGCCGTTTTATTGATGGTGGACACGGAAAAGCTAATTCCCCCAAGGTTCTTTGGGGAACGCCTTCCTAATGCGCACCTACCCCTTTTTAATTTACTGGTGGCATTAGGAAGTCTTTGTTTAGTTTTTTCTAGTGATTGACTTTCTGTTTATTTGGCCATTGAGTTATCCACTCTTTCCCTTTTTATTTTGGTCGCTCAAAAGGGCGGGTCTGGGCAAAGTGCCGAAGCTGGTTTAAAATACTTTGTATTAGGTGCACTTTCATCTGGTCTATTTTTATTTGGGTGTGCTTTATTGTGTGGGTTTACGGGAGGAGTTCATATTCCATATATAAATTTCACATTGAATCCGGGGTTTGAGTTTTCTGAGATTAGAGTTCCTATCGGCAGTTTGTTGATTGTGGTAGCCCTTTTATTTAAGTTGTCTGTTGCTCCCTTTCATATGTGGGCACCGGATGTTTATGATGGAGCACCGACAACGGCGACGGCTTTATTGGTCATAGTCCCTAAAGTGGGCTATTTTTCAATTTTGGCTTCAATTGGGTCGGCGGTTAATATTTTATTAGCTGGGGCTCTTTTTTCGATGCTTGTGGGGGCTCTCGGTGCTTTAAACCAAACCAAAGTTAAACGACTGTTAGCCTACAGTGGGGTAGGGCATCTGGGTTTTGTACTTTGGGGAATAGAAGTTGGGTCATTTGAGAGTATTCAAGCTAGTTTAACATATATGGTTTTATATGTGATAATGTCCATTTGTGTTTTTGCTATAATATTAGCTTTAGGCACCGTAAGAAATTTGATTGTAGAGTTTAGTGGACTTTCCAGGAGATTGCCTGTTTTAGCTTTAACTTTGGCTTTGACTTTTCTTTCGATCGCTGGGATTCCTCCTTTAGTGGGATTTTTGGGTAAGTGGTTGGTTTTATTGTCTGGGGTGGTAAGCCAATATTATTTAGTCTTTCTTTTGGCCGTGTTGTGTTCTGTTGTGGCTGGTGTCTATTATGTTAGAATCGTCAAAATTATTTATTTTCAAGCTAGCTTTTTTCTTTTGATTAGCTCAAAGATGCTAAAAAAAGAAAACTGAATAAATTTAAGAAAGGCTTTGTTAATTGGGGCTGGCTTGTATGTCATTGGATTTACAATGTTCTCTCCTAATTTATGGTTGCAATTAGCTCATTGGGCTGTGGGAGGCTTATTTTAAAAAAAGTAAATCTGATTGGGGAGGCGTATTATATACTAGGATTTAGTATTGTTGGTTCTGGAATTATGGTAGTATCAGCACTCAATCCCATTCATTCGATTTTTTGATTAATTATTGTCTTTATTGGCTCTGCGGGGGTTTTTCTTTGGCTGGGGATAGTTTTTGTTGCTTTAATGTTTTTAATAATTTATGTGGGGGCGATTGCTATTTTATTTTTATTTGTAATTATGCTATTGAATTTAACAGATTTTCCCCCCGCTTTTCGATTGGGTGGGGAGGCAGACATGACAAATTACGTTCCTATTGGGTTACTTATTGGAACATTTTTTTTTTCAGAAGTTGCTTCTAGTTGATTAATAATAGGTGGCTCTTATACTTATCGGGCTTTTTTTGGGGCTGAAATAAGAAGGGCTTGAGATTTGGCCACTCCCTGGTTTTTAATGAAATATCAAAATATGGAGGCGCTCGGACGAATTTTGTATATAGCTTGTTGTTATTTATTTATTTTAGCTAGTTTTATACTTTTAGTGGCTATGATAGGGGCGATAGTATTAACTCAAGAAATTGGATCAGAAGTAGGGCCCCTGGTCAAAAAACAAGATATTTTCTTTCAAACTAGTCGGTAAAAACTGAGTCGAAAGAGTTTTTCGGCTTAATCTGGCTTTGTTTGGGGGTTGAGTTTTAGATATTAATGAACGGTGCTTATTTTGATCAATTTAAAATAGGGGCTCTGCTCGCCTTGACTAACTCATCAATGATGATGATCTTAGCAGTGGTTGTGGTTTTATTATTATTTAAGGGGATTCAATTAATTCCAAAAAGGTGGCAATCTATTATTGAGTTAATCTATGATCATCTTCATAGTGTCGTGAAAGATAGTTTAGGGTCTGAGGGGTCAAAGTATTTTCCTTTAATTGTTTCTCTCTTTTTTTTTATAGTATTTTTGAATGTGTTGGGTTTATTTCCCTATGTTTTTACTTCAACCGTTCATGTTGTAGTTACATTGGGTTTATCTTTTTCAATAATCATAGGTGTAACTTTAGCTGGTTTTTGGAGGTTTGAGGGAGATTTCTTTAGTGTTTTCATGCCGAGTGGCGCCCCTTTGGGTTTAGCTCCTCTTTTGGTAGTAATAGAAACAGTAAGTTATATCTCTAGGGCTATTTCATTGGGAGTTCGTCTGGCGGCTAATTTGTCGGCGGGGCATCTATTATTTGCTATTTTAGCTGGGTTTGGGTTTAATATGTTAATTGCAAGTGGGCTTGCGGGGACCTTGCCCTTATTAATAATGGTTTTAATAACACTGTTAGAAGTGGCTGTTGCAGTAATTCAGGCTTATGTTTTTTGTCTATTGGCTACTATTTATTTGGCGGACACGATTGTATTACATTAGTTGAAACGTGTTATCTTTTGATTGGTCTTTAGAATTAGAGTCCAAGGTAATATTGCGGGGAGGTAATGGCTGGTTTATAATTTATTTTATGAAAAGTTTCGGAAATAAATCTTAACAAATAGATAAGACTGAAAGATAAAAGGCTGGCTCGTTATGCGTTTATATCTGACGCCGACAATTGTTGCTATGGTAGGGGTGGGAAAAGAGTGTAAAATGTTTGGGCTAAAAAATGGATTAGGTCTAGTTTTTTTTTTGCTTTTTATGGGGATAATTAACGTGATGAAGGTTTCGAGAGAGGATAGTGTCAAATTAAAAAGAATTGCGTTTGAGTGATCTTTGGCGATTTTGCTAAGTGCTTTGGTTTTGTGGGGGGCTTTTGATTTAGAGGGACAATTTCAAATTATAAATCGAATAGAATGGATCATTCCTCCGGCCTTAAATTGTCAATGGGGTCCGGGGGTTTTTGCTTTAGATGGAGCCTCTTTGTTTTTTTTTGTTTTAACTGCACTTTTGATACCAATTTGTATTTTAATTAGTTGAAAGTCAATCAAACATTTATTTAAAGAATTTTTGTTGTGTCTATTGTTTTTAGAGGTTTTATTAATTGGGGTGTTTTTAGTGCTTGATTTACTTCTATTCTATATTTTATTTGAGGGCATATTGATCCCTATGTTTCTTTTGATTGGGGTTTGAGGTTCCAGAGAAGAAAAGGTGCGTGCCTCTTATTATTTTTTTTTTTATACTTTCGCGGGGTCGGTGTTTATGCTCTTGGGCATCTTTCAATTATATAGTGTTACAGGAACAACCGACTATCAGATATTATTAAATATAAAATCACCTGTTACTACTCAAAAATGAGTGCTGGCTGGGTTTTTTCTTAGTTTAGCGGTTAAGATTCCTCAAATACCATTTCATATTTGATTACCCCAAGCTCATGTGGAGGCCCCCGTTTCTGGTTCGGTAATATTGGCGGGAATATTATTAAAGTTAGGGGGCTATGGATTTTTAAGATTTTCTTGGCCGATTTTACCCGCTGCCTCCGAGTATTTTGCCCCCTTAATTGTTATGTTGGGTGTTGTGGCTATTATTTATGGAGGCTTACTGACTTGTCGACAAGTGGATTTTAAGCGGCTTATTGCTTATTCTTCGGTGGCACATATGGGGTTGGTTCCTCTGGGTTTATTTACCCATACAATTGAGGGGCTGGTGGCGGCGGTTTTTATGATGTTAGCGCACGGTTTTGTTAGTTCAGCCCTTTTTATTGCTATTACTTATTTATATGAGCGCCATCACACTCGTCTTATTAAATATTATCGTGGAGTCACCCTTACAATGCCAATTTTTGTTTGTATAATGATAGTTTTGTCATTAACTAACATGGGGATTCCTTTAAGTTGTAATTTTGTTGGAGAGTTTTTTTCGTTGTTAGCTGCTGTGGAGTATAATTTTGGGCTTGGGGTGTTAGCTACTTCGGGCATGGTTTGGTCTGCGGCGTATTCTCTTTATTTATATAATCGTATTAGTTTTGGGACGGCCTCCAATTATCTCCTTTTTATTAGAGACTTAAACAGGTGTGAGTTATTGGCCGTCTCTCCTTTAGTAATAGCCATTTTCCTTTTTGGAATATTTCCTTTTATAATTATAGACCCCATAAAGAATGGGGTAATCTTTAGCGCGGGGGGGGCTTAATTCACTTATTTATCTAAAGATTAGTTTTCAGACCAATCTTTGGAGTAGTCTTTAGATTTAAATGTTTGATTTTCTTGAGATTCTAAAGTCCTTTGGTTTTGGGGAAGAGAAAAGATAAGTGACCTCCTAAATACATGCTAGTACCTAAAGATTAGTCTTCTGACTTAAACAATAGTGTGCGAACAGGTGAGGAAACCCGGAGGCCAAAATTTGGCTGGGCCGGAGTCGTATTAGGTAGAAGGGGGTGTAAAAGACCACCTTGCTTATGATGCGGAGCTTTAGTTAGGAGCCACAGTTTCACTGAGACAAAGGGAAAGCTCAAATGGGGTGTTGACCCCCGAGACAGCAGTAAAGAATTTTGTGCAATATACGAAGGTAAGACACAGAGAGGGCACCTTTACCTAGCCTGTCAAATTAAGTGCCAGCAGACGCGGTGAAACTTAAGGGTTAGTCTTATAGGCAGAAGCGTAAAGGGTGTGATAGGCCTCCTTATTTAAGAGAGTAAATGGAATTTTTCTGTAATGGTGGTATGTGAAAATAGGAAAAAGAACTTTAGACGTGAGGACTATTTATTTCTAAGATTATAATATGATGGCTAAAACACGAGAGTATGGGGAGCAAACAGGATTTGGTACCCTGGTAGTCTATACTGTAAATAATGAAAAAGATGTGAAGCAATCCTAAAAGGTAAGAGATTTTCCGCTTGAGTAGTACGATCGCAAGATTAAAATTCAAAAAACTTGGCTGTTCACTGTTAAAATTAGAGGAGCGTGTCGTTTAATTCGATAGTCCGCGAAAAACCTTACCCAAACTTGAATCCCTTATTGACAGGTGTTGCATGGCCGTCGTCAATTTGTGTATTAAACATAAAACAAATTTAACCCAGTGCTTTGTCTATTGGATGAAGTCAGGTCTTATTGTCCTAATGTTTGGGGATTAGATGCGCTACATTTTTTTATACAATGGGAAACTTTGAATGGGAAACCCTAAAATAAGAGTTCAGAAGGTGCCTGGAAGATAACGGAAAGTTGAATTTAATAGTAATTGAAAAGTAGAGCGTTTCAATGAACTTTTCTCAGTGTTAGTACAAATAGCCCGTCGCCTTTGCTTAGAAAGGTTGTTTGGTTGCCCCTCAAGAGGGTTCTAAACACCTCCGAGGTAGAGTAAGTCGTAACATAGTAAGGGTGAGGGAACTGGCCCTTGATGACAACAGCATGGGAAAGAATGCTGTTGTCATCATTCCACTATATTCATGGGGAAGACTGGGTAAATTTAATTCCAATGGCGCACAATCTATACACCAGTGGTGCCCCTTTGAGCAATAAATGCTCGTAACGGTTTTTTTTTAATACAAAAAATGGTGAATTCATTAGTACAATATGTTAATGGTATAGACTGGATACAGTTAGTCCCAATGGCGCATGGCGCGGCTACCAGTGCGGCGCCTTCCTGTCCTACTTGAGCAATTAATGCTCGGGACGTCTTTGTTAATTCTTATCTTCCGCTTGCCCGCCACTTGACGGGCTCAGATCAAGTCATTGCGGCTCTCTGGTCTGATCTTTATAGAAGTTATATAGCGGAATTGCCACTAGATTCTTGGAATGCATTTTCACCCGCGACTAAATTCTATCGGGTGGATGCTGTGGGTCACACTGCAACCCGTTGTATTGCTCTCTCTATCCAGGAGTTGTCGACTCCTTTAGACGGAGTTTCCACTCCGAGGGAGGTTTGGAGATTATGTAGCGATGTAACGTGGTGGCGTGAAGGAATTAACAGGTGCTCGACAGTCCCAGAGCTGGGCGCTATTGTCAAGCAAGGTTATAACTGGTAGTCAAAATTGGTCCTAATGAGGTCAAACAGGTAATAAAGGGACCTCGAAGGGGGTTGCTAATTGAAATAGAATCTGATTGAGGGGAAGACTATAGTTCAAATAAGTTTTATCATGGTGCTTGGATATTGGAGTGTATTAGTGTTGTTATAATTTTATTGAGGGACTTCGAAAGGGGTTGCTGATTGAAATTGGGCTTTGGGAAGCCCAAGTTAAAATATAGTCTGATTGAAAGGAAGACTATAATTCAAATGAGTTTTATCATGGTGCTTGGATATTGGCTTGACGATGCGAGCTATTTTATGTCATCCTTATCATTTAGTCGAGCCTTCTCCTTGGCCCTGTCTGGGGGCGGGGGGGGCTTTTTTTATAACCGTGGGTAGTGTTATGTATTTTCATTATGGGGTAAGTCAAATTATGTATTTGGGAGTCTTGGTAATTGTGATAATTATGTTCGTTTGATGACAAGATGTTATTAGAGAGTCGACTTTTCAGGGGTATCATTCTTTAGTGGTTAAACAAGGGATAAAATATGGAATGCTTTTATTTATAGTCTCGGAAGTTCTTTTTTTTTTTTCTTTTTTTTGAGCTTTTTTTCATAGTAGTCTGGCGCCAGCTGTTGAGTTGGGTGTGGTTTGACCCCCTCAAGGGGTCGATCCTTTAAACTCTTTTTCCGTCCCGTTGTTAAATACTGCTGTTTTATTAAGCTCTGGTAGTACTGTCACTTGGGCTCATCATGCTATAATTAATGGAAAGAGAGAAGAGGCAATTCTGGGTTTGACTCTAACTGTTTTTTTTGGTGTTTTATTTACGGGATTACAAGTAATTGAATATTATGAGGCCCCTTTTGCTATCTCAGATTCGGTTTATGGGTCTACTTTTTTTATGGCGACTGGGTTTCATGGTTTTCATGTTATAATTGGGACTACCTTTTTAGCCGTTTGTTTGATTAGATTAAGATTTAATCAATTTACTTGTCGTCAACACGTCGGGTTGGAGGCGTCGAGTTGGTATTGGCATTTTGTGGATGTGGTGTGATTATTTTTATATCTTTGTGTTTATTGATGGGGCTCATAGTCTTTAACTATGCTTAAGTCATATTAATTGGCGCGGCTATATTTATTTGGGGGGTTGTTTAGTTTTTCAAAAGGGAGACCGTTGGCGTTCAAAGCTAAAAATGTGGGCGCCAATCCCGCACTCCCTGGTTTAATTGCTTTTGGTTATATTTTAGTTGAAATGCCACAATTAGACACTTCCGTGTTCTTAACTCAATATCAATGAACATCACTTGTTTTGTTTTCATTGTTTTTTCTATTGGTGTTTTTTGTTTTACCCACGATTAAAATTAATTGGCTGATCAGAAAGTCGGTGATAAAAAGTAGGGCTGTTTTAGGGGGTTGTTTGGAGCTAACTAAAGAAGTTATTTTTATTTGGAGGCATGTTTTTAGAGAATTTAAACATCTTTAATATTTGTTTTGGTAATTATTATTGTCGTTTGGGTCGCTCCTTAGTTTTCTGTCTTTATAATTATGTTCGTTAACGAGAAAAATAAGTAAAAAAA